GATGATCCTTACTATGATCGTTACATATATGATACTCAATATAGTTGGACTAATCATATTAATAGTTGTATTGACAGTTATCTTGATTCTCAACTACGCATTGATGCTTACATTGTAAGTAGTAGTGACAATTATAGTGACAGTTACATTTATGGTGAAAATCGAAATAGTAGTGAAAGCGAGAGTTCCAATATAAGGAATACGGGTGATTTAACTATAAGAGAAAGTTATAATAATCTCGATGTAACTCAAAAATACAGGCATTTGTGGGTTCAATGCGAAAAGTGTTATGGATTAAATTATAAGAAAATTTTGAAGTCAAAAATGAATATTTGTGAACAATGTGGATATTATTTGAAAATGAGTAGTTCAGATAGAATCGAACTTTTGATTGATCCAGGCACTTGGGATCCTATGGATGAAGACATGGTATCTCTGGATCCCATTGAATTTCATTCGGAGGAGGAGCCGTATAAAGATCGTATTGATTCTTATCAAAGAAAGACAGGGTTAACTGAGGCTGTTCAAACAGGTATAGGCCAACTAAATGGTATTCCCGTCGCAATTGGGGTTATGGATTTTCAGTTTATGGGGGGTAGTATGGGATCTGTAGTCGGAGAGAAAATTACCCGTTTGGTCGAGTATGCTACCAAAAAATTTATACCTCTTGTTATAGTATGTGCTTCTGGGGGTGCACGTATGCAAGAAGGAAGTTTGAGCTTGATGCAAATGGCTAAAATATCTTCTGCTTTATACGATTATCAATCAAATAAAAAACTATTTTATGTACCAATTCTTACATCTCCCACTACGGGTGGGGTGACAGCTAGTTTTGGTATGTTGGGGGATATCATTATTGCCGAACCCAATGCCTACATTGCATTTGCGGGTAAAAGAGTAATTGAACAAACATTGAATAAAACAGTACCCGAAGGGTCACAAGCGGCTGAATATTTATTCCAGAAGGGCTTATTCGATCTAATTGTACCACGTAATCCTTTAAAAAGCGTTCTGAGTGAGTTATTTCAACTCCACGCTTTCTTTCCTTTGAATCAAAATTAAAAGACTATTCCGTTTAATTCGTTTTTTGTAATAAATGCGTAGTTAGCTTATCAAAATAAAAATAAGAAGAACAGATTTTTTTTGGTGACTTAAGATCTATAAGATCGAATTCTAGAAAGAATCACCAGTTGTATATAATTTTTCTGTTTTTTTTTACTAATATTCATGATTACGAATCAGCAAGCCTCTATAAAAGAATGAATTCTTGCTTTTTTGAAATTAGGCGAAGTTCTTCTTACGTATGTATTATATAATAAATTCAAATATAGAAAAATACACAATTATATATTTTCTATATTTGAATTTTGACTAAGAAGTCTAGAAATCTTTCAGTAATTTGTAAAAAACCTTTTCTTTATTAAATTAGAAGACAAGAACAAACGAAGAAGAATAAATAATAAACTAAATTTTCATACATATCTTTCGTGTCGAAAGATGAATAAGTACATTTATTTAGTTCTACATTCCTTGTACTTATTATATATACTCATTTAGATATATACTTCGATCTATAATTACTTAAAATGAAAGTTTCATAATTACAAAAATAGTAATTAGAATCGCATTAATAAGGAATTTTTATTTTATAATTAAAATTATTACAAGATATCTTTATAACAATAGAAACAATATAATAATAACAGGTACAAATAGTAAATTAAATCGAGGTATTCATTCTATGATAACTTTCAACTTTCCCTCTATTTTTGTGCCTTTAGTGGGCCTAGTATTTCCGGCCATGGCAATGGCTTCTTTATTTCTTTATGTTCAAAAAAACAAGATTGTTTAGATCTCTGATAGGACTAAATCTCATTATCTTATTTTTTTTTTACTTAGATAAAATAAATAAATATCTATTTATTTGAGTATGGTATAACATGGGGTTTCTGCTTAACAGAAATAGAACATACATAAATCAAAGAGTTCTTAGACATACAGAAAATGATATATGGGTAAATTTATTCTAGCTATTTTCAACTAGAATAAGGATTGGCGGATGTCGGAAATGGAAAGTCTATGTATTAATATGTATGCCGATATCCTTAGTAGGGCCATAAAGTGAAGAGGCATTTTTCCATCTAACCCGTTTTATGAATTATTCCTAAGGGTTCACATCAAAATAGTGCTAGTTGATGAGAGTTATTTCGGAAACAAAATACAGTAAAGTCAAATTCATTGGGCTATGCTCTCAATTCCAATAAAATGAAATCAGATCAAGTATGAGTTGGCGATCAGAACATATATGGATAGAACTTATAAGGGGGTCTCGAAAAATAAGTAATTTTTCCTGGGCCATTCTCCTTTTTTTAGGTTCATCAGGCTTCTTATTGGTTGGAACTTCCAGTTATCTTGGTAAAAATTTGATATCTTTATTTCCGTCTCAACAAATCATTTTTTTTCCACAAGGGCTCGTAATGTCTTTTTATGGGTTCGCGGG